AGTTAAGATAGAGTGATCTCTGTCTTTCCTTCCTTCCGTTCAGGGGCACTCTAAAGGCTTTGCAACCTTCAGAGCTGGTTGACAGCGGTCTAGTCCGTATCTCTCGCTCTTTGATAGAAATCTTTCGGTTCTCGGTCTCATCCGACGAACAATCTTCGATTTCCTTATTCTGTGTCCTATCCTTCCTTGCGGATTTCCGCTTTCTGAAGGAATAGCGGGCCTGTGTCTCCGGCTCTGGGAGAACTTTACCTATAGCTAAGATAGAGAGCTTTACTTTAAGCTCGGGCAGGCACTCTTCTTCGGAAAGAGGAGTTGCTTGCCTTACCACACCAACCACCTTAGCGCTGGAAGTTCTAGCAATGGGCAGCTAGGCAAAGGAAAATTAGATAGCTAATTCATATTCATTAGATAATAGATTGTGGATCTCTTTTTAGTGAGGGCAAGCGGATTGGGACGATCAGGTCGGTTGAGGGCAGCAGCACACCAATAGGTCCATTCTTTTACTCTTTGGGTAAAGGGTAGGAGCGTTCTTTCCCTCTCACCAGTACTTACTATAAGGAGTGGGGCGGAACCGGTTCAAACAAAATATCCAACAGCCGCTTTCGAGTGAACTCTTTCCCTGGCTGAAAGGGAAAAGGGAAACTGTACAAGGCATTTTTCACTCGTTTACGAAACCAGTGTCAAAGGAAAGGATTGTTGCACTCTCTTGCTTGAATGAATCGACATTTGTGGATGGTTGTTCATTCAGGATTCTGAAATCTATATTTCAATTTAGAACTACTGAATCTGGATCAACTACTCCGGCTTTAGCCTTTGAAACGATCAATGAAGCTGAAAGAACAAGCTTAATTGGATAGGAAAAACCCATTTGCTAACAGTGAGGAGATTCTAACCTTTCATAACCTTCTCCCTTCCACTCTTAGGAATAAGATTCACTCCAAAACTATAACTAACTTATCCCATACACGGGCCCTGTTACCGCAGGACCAGCCAGGGGTTCGTTCATAAAGGTGGAGCCGATCATGGTTTTCAGAAGGCGGAAATTATCCTTTCAATCTTTGGATCTGACTTCGGTTTGTCTCTTCTTTTCTTTATCAGTTGTCTAATCGTATGTTTCAAGCATATCCTTAATCCTTAGCCTTTCTACTTGTCTTTTCTTGCCCCTATCTGAGGCGTGTCAATTAAGATCCTATTAAGTAGTTTCGAACGCCTGGTATGAACCTGTTTGTCCTACCAGGAAAGCCTGGGGACCAAACCACCATAGGTCAACTACAGATCTCTCTTCGGCGGGTTAACCACCGATCCGATCTCGTTTTTCGTCGGGGCATACGTACGGAGGTAGGGCAGTTTCTGATCCAGTCTTCGGGTCGCGAAGACTGAAATAAAATCGTGAATTCGGCTGCGAAAACAATAAGCTTAAGCTAAGTTACTGAAGCAGACGCAGACGAGAACGCAAAAAGCCATGCTTTACCTAAGAAAGTAGAGAACAAGTGGATGAAGATGAAGTCTATGTTGAAGAAAGAACTATATCAATAAGCATTTCGTGATTTTAGGGCCTTCTTCAATCAACAGCCCCAAACCTTAAATGTAAGTAAATATTACGACTCTCTGACTTATGAGATCTTTCCACCGGCGGTACCATGCATAAGTCAACATTCTCAACTCAATCTGGTACGAACCAGAAGTTACCTACCAGGGAACACCTGGAGAGCTATCAATATATTATATGTCCCTGGTTCGGTAAGGCCTTGTCACAAGGTCAATAAGCGCTTAAGAACTAAAAAAGAGCCTCATTTTCAAAGGAAGAAAACCGGCCTCCTGAACAAATCCTCTTCGCTTCAAATGGTAGGGTAGTGTCTCGACCCGTGGACAACACTGATGAAATTGCTGGAATAGCGCGGAAAGGATTTATTCACTTAATGGAATCTCCTCCTCCTGGGACTAGCTCAAATACTGGAAGACCGCTTTCCTAAGTGCCTGATTCATTTCCTTGCAGCTTTGGGGGCTGATTGAATTGCTAAAATTGGAAGCTAGTGGACTTCCATTCCTTTTACTTGACTATGCTCCCACGGGGACTCATTCAATTTCCTTGAATATCCCCCCTTCGGTAGCGGTACTGTCTTGCTCCTTAGTTAGCTAGGAAAAACCAGTGTTTCGAAAAAAGCGTGACCATCCAGTTGAATCTCCTTACTCTCCCGTGTGGTTATGGGCTTGGGCCTGGTTTGGCTTGGGATTGCAAACAATGGAAACTCGTACTCAAAACAACTTATTGTTCTAGGAACGTAGCAAACCGGGCGATCGATATCGGTCTAATCCCGTGTTGCCTGAGTCTTCTATAATAAGTAGTTCCTGTCAGTAAAGGCGGAGTGAGCATGCTTCCACTAGGGGCATTTGCTTCATTAGATACTTGTAGCGCAAACAAGTACTTGAGTTGAATAGCCTTTAATAAGTCAAGGAAATAGCCTCTTAGCTCTTTAACTACCCCTGGAGCAGTGGGCGGGTCAATCAGCACAACAAAACCACGCTTGTCTCTTAGTTGAGGAGTATAGAATAAGTGCCTGATCCTCTCGGAAACAGGAGTGAGATAAAAGACCTAAAATACTGATCAAACTCTGACGCCCAGGTATTATATGTACAAGCACCTCTTCTAGAACACTCAGGAAATTACTTAAGATAGGGCATTTACTGCAGTTCTGCCTTCCATCCCAGACAGCGCTACACCTTGACATACAACCACTAACTGCGGTTAAGCCGACTACTTTGGAAAGGGAAAGGAGAGAACCCTACGCCCTCGGAGCACGAACTCCTTAGGCAGCAACCCTTTCTGGTCGAGATCCGCTCCCTTACTTATTTAAGCTGCCTTTACCGAGAGGCGTTCCTGGCCCATTGCCCCTTGGGTCACTCAATAGCTGGTTTCAGCATACCACTCCATCCCTTTGGAAGAAGACCCTTTTAAGGAGCAGAGGCCTTTAGAGCTATTCCATATTAAGTAAGGCCCAACCCCAACCATACCGCCATAACGCAACAACTGGAAGAGGATGTTAAGCAAACTCCCACTCGATGGATTGCTGCATCCCCTAAAGGAGAAGGTGCGTAGCATTTAGGCCACGGTAGCAAGTCTTCTTTGGAGGAAGGAAGCCAGGGAGTAGCACTAGGGCAAGTAACTGATTTCACTCGTAAACTGGTTCTTTTTTTAATAGTTTTCTAAGATAAGAGGAAATCTCGATTCCCAGATGAACCCAATTCCGCCTAAGGCCGATAAGATATCATTTGAATTCTTCGGCGCAGCACCTCATTTTCGTGCTGCTGGTGCGGCCACCCGATCATATGCAGATTGCCTTAAGGGCCCATCGGTCACTGGAGATAGAGAAGAGTTTGTGAAGCTGCCCTCCACACAAATAGACTAAGACGGTATTCCCTTTGTTAAGTGGGAGGAGGAGAGTCTGCTGCTAGCAAACAGCGGATACAGATTCTCTTTGATAGCACGATTCGGTGGTAGGAGGCCTACTCTCAAGGAGATTAGAGAGTGGTGCTCCAAGGCATGGAGCTTGACTTGGACGAGTTGCTCCTATCGACATGGGTAGTTTGGTAGGAAATGAGTGGGGTTTCTTTGGAACTCTACAATGCTTGGGGGCTTAAAAGCTTAGTGGGAATGGTGGGAAAATTCATAGCTTTTTCAAAGAGCACTCAGCCGCCCCACATCGGTCCGAGCATGTTGCGAAATCAATGCTCGGAGAAAACTACCGGAATAAATTCTGGTGAAGCTGAAATTGAGAGGGAATGACCTGCTCCTTCCCATAAAAATGACCTAAGAAAATCTGCTTATGATCCGCTCAAATTGTGATCCATTTGGACATTCTATGGAAAAGTGCAGATTAAAGTCCAATGAGGGTGACGTGCCGGTGCGCAAAGCAAGCACGCTTAGACTGCGATGTGCAATCATGAGTCCAAATTGAAACTATTACCGCTGGCAGACGCTTATTTTGCCTTAAAGAAGGAAAAGAATCAGTCCCACAGCCTACTTTTACGTTTACAATTTACGGGGCAGAAGATCGAAGAAGGAAGAAGAAGAAGGGCTTTTCTTTTCTCTTCTTTCCTGGATTCCTTCTCTTCGATGTCGATAGCAGAAATCAAACACCCGCCATATACAGCCAAACCGAACTTGTTGTGGATCAAAGTTCGGTTCAGGTTTATAGGAGGTGCTGATGACCGGCAAGACAAAGAAGTCTGATAGATCGGACACACCCCTCTGTCGGAGTTTATGATATTCAACAAGGACCCTCAGCCACTGATCCATCCAACCACGGAGGACAGTGCGTTCGAGGTGCTCCCTCTGAGCATCATTGACCATCGACTCTGGAAAGAGCTAGAGATTGGAATAAGCCTATAAACCCATGCCAGCAACTATTTATGTTGCAAACAGCTAATCCAGTCTTTAAGCCAGCGTTGTTTGACTCATTCCCAGGTGCCATCGATCGTAAGCCAACGAGTAAGGAAGCATGAGTTGAGCTATTTGAAGGAGGGCATAGTAGGCTAGCATCTCGACCAGCAAAAGAAAAATATTCAAAAAATCTGCGGAGAGAGCCCTCATTCCCACTCTCTCTTCCTACCCATCGCGGGGGGCCTCGGCCTCTTCAAGTTTTATGAGAAGAGAGACTAAACCAACAATTCAAAACCTTAGAATACAAATAATATTAAAAAGGCCATCATTAGGGCAAACAAAGCAATGGCTTCGGTTAGAGCAAAGCCCAAGATTGCATATCCAAATAATTGTTTTGCTAATGATGGATTTCGAGCCACAGAATGAATCAAAGAACTAAAGACGTTTCCAATACCGACAGCAGCCCCCGCTAAAGCAATGGTAGCAGCTCCAGCACCTATTAATTTTGCACCTTCTAACATAGAGAGTTGATAATTCTCGTCACGCTCTAAGAATTCTAGATTTTATGTTCCCCCTCCATTCTTCTCTCTGCGCAGCATCATTATGGCAAGGGCAGCCC